TTAGTCATAAATAAATTTGTTAGTCATATAAATCCATTTGATTTTCTTTTGCCATTCAAGGAAGCAAAATATCGTTGGATATCAAAATTGAAGAACCGTTCACAAATTCAAAGTAAATTGTTAATGGTTCCAATTTACCCTGAATTTTTCGGTCTGTGACCGGAAATATATTTTTCCTATTCTCAATAGAAAAAAAAGGGAAGGGATGTTTTTAAGCGATGTATATTTTGAGATACAATCAATCGAAGAGAATAATATAAACTAGATCCAGATCCAATAAAAAATAGGAATTTCTTTTTAAGAAAGGAAAGGATAAGTACAACGGGATTCAAGATAAAAAAAAAAGAATTAGTAATAGAATATAGATAATATTTTTTTATCCATTTTGGATCGAATTTGGCGGCATGGCCAAGTGGTAAGGCGGGGGACTGCAAATCCTTTATCCCCAGTTCAAATCCGGGTGTCGCCTGATCAACAAAAGATTTCGGATTTCTTATCCTGTCGATCTAATTCGATGAATTTATGTTCCGCAAGAAAGAGAGACAAAGGACTAAGCGGGCGTGTCTGTCAATACTTGATTTTTATAACCCATAGCATAGGTTTTGGTTTTATATAAAGACTGTCATTTTTTTCTCAAAATCTGGGTGTAGTGTAGCCCAAATCAGGGATAAAACAACTCGTCTTATTCATTTATTAAATTAGATCGGATACGATGATGGAAAATCAATTTAGGAGTTGTGGAAAGGCCCGAAGATATCCGACTCGCGAGAGGCGATGAGTTATGAGTGCTCAGACAACCAATCAGAATGGAATGGTTGGTCGGCTCTTATTCTTATAGAGTAAAGGTCGAAGTTGAAAAAAAAAAAGAATGTATCTTGATAGTATATTTTTATGTTTTTTGCTTAGTCAAAAAAGATATCAAAATAAACAATAGGTCTTACTATTTTCACATGTGCCATTAGAAAAGCTTTGATATTTTTCCAAAGAAAAGAAAAGGCGTGTGTATCATCGTATTTGTACTTAATGTTTCCTGATTCTACCGAAAACCCTAAAATATAGAAAATGGGTATGAGTATATTCATTAAATTGGTTTGGTTCATCAACAGTCTTAAGTCATAATCCTCTTTTTTTGACTCTGCGCCATTGATTCCACTATGATTATTATTCAATAATAGAATAATTCTTTCATAGAAATAGGAGGCATAATTCACATGGATATAGTAAGTCTTGCTTGGGCTGCTTTAATGGTAGTCTTTACATTTTCCCTTTCACTTGTAGTATGGGGAAGGAGTGGACTCTAGAGCTGGGAACACTATTAATTGAGTAATCGATTGCTTAATCGAATTGTATCAATCCTTTATTGATCGTTTTGCGAAGCCAAAAATCAAAATGTCTTCAAAATTGTACTGGAATAGAATAATGAATGACCATAATTTTATTTCGAAACTCAAATCTACGCATGATAGGAGATTCTTTCTAACCGAACTTTTCCAAAATAAAATATTTTGGTGAATCTGCTCTTATCAGAATTATGGATATTACAATAAGAAAACCAATACTCATTTTTTTTTTTCTTTATTTCCTTTTTTGTTTACTTTTACATTTCGAAAAGCTAAAAAAAAAGTCGCTCCTCTATTACGACAATACATATTTTCTTTCTACTGGAAACGAAGCGATTAATGATTGTCCAAAGAAAAGAGGTCCTACACATAATAAAATTAGATCTTTCTGTTGTTGAGCGATCCACATATCACACATTTCATATTTGTTTTAGATTCCTAGAAATGTTTTTATGCTTTTTTTGAATCATCTCATCATGTTTAAGCATGAAAAACGGACAGGGCCTACTCTACTTCTTTTCCAAATCCGAAGAAGTTACCGTATAACTCCGCGGATCGCCTGTTAATTGTTCAATCAATGACTTCTTGAGATGGGAAATCAAAATAAAAGAAATAGAATTAATTAGAGTGCTATCTATTATGTACATCTAAATCTAATATATGTACATATTGTAATTTGATCTATATGAAGCCTAGATTCGTATACAATACAACTTTATATACTAAAAAATAGTATACAATACTAGTAGCTAGTGTGGTAGAAAGAACTATATATAGTTCTTTCTACCACACTAGCTTAGTAAATACTTACTAAGATACTTCTGATTCCAGCCCAATCATTTCATTTAAGACTTAGAGTTTGAATCCCTTTCTTTCATTTCTTGAATCATTGATAAAAACTAATAATTCCAGTTTCATTCAAATCAATCATTTTGGCTGACTGTTTTTACATAGATTATAAGTAAAAAAGCAGTAGGAACTAGAATGAACAGTGCAGTAGCAATAAGTGCGAGAATATTGACTTCCATAATCTAATCTTCTTTTTTTGTTTCGCAATAACTCGGGATCTAATCCCATAGAGATAATAAATTTGACTCCTGTAGATTCAATAGGATGAATTGCATCCTGATGATACTGAATCAGATCAATATTATGAATAACAATTTCTGATCTATCAAATGAATTCGTCATCGAGAATTGAATAGTATAACATAGGAAGATCTTTTATCCATACTAAAACGAAATTAAAAATACCATTTTTGATTGGATCGGAAATACCCATCATTAGATTTTCATTCCCTTTTTCTTTTCTATAACCTATTATCCTCCTTATACAACTTTCCTACTTATACATAGTACATAGAATTATGTACATAAAATTATGAGGTCTAATATGACCGGTATTCTCTGGGTCATACACAGACCCAAACAGTATAAGTGAGATGGAAAAAAGAAGGGATTAAGTATAAGTATAAAAAATCGAATTTTCGAACAAATGAAAATTACTAAGAATAAGAAAATGGCCTTGCTTGGTGGGTCTTTTATTTTATTAGTATCCTCTTTTCTTTAGTGAATTGAGATTGGAACGTATACATGAAAAATTCAGTATGCAATTTGAATGAGAATGAAATAGATTGTTCCTCAATTATTAATACTAATTGAGGATGCACAAAAAAAAAGTCGGAATTATAAAGGATGCACTTTAACCTGAAAAGTACTCCGTCGGGTAATTAAATTATATTAAGTTCATTGTGTATCGTACAATAAACGAAGACAATTTGTGTCTGTACTCTCCATAAAAATATGGGCACTCTATTCCATTTCATTGATCAATAATAATCGAAAAAAGTGAGTATGGTATCTCTGAAACTTAAAATACTGAATATAGTCAGTCTGAATATAGCAGCAATACTACCGATTGTACCAATCCACATATGTCTCTCCCTTATCAATTAGTACTAGTGAAAGAAATGGAAATTCCCGTACCCGTTTTGTCTGATGATAAATGCGAAAAAAAAAACAAAAGAAAAAAAACCCCTTCCCGCATCAGAGATTCAATTTTGCTCTTCGTCTTCCCTTTCGGGAAAAATAGAGAAATGAATTGAGAAATTTGTCGGATCCTAGTTCGGGACTGACGGGGCTCGAACCCGCAGCTTCCGCCTTGACAGGGCGGTGCTCTGACCAATTGAACTACAATCCCAGTGAGGTGTATAGCCTACATATTCTTATGGTTTCATAAGAACATTCTACTTGTCATGTTGTAACGTAACAGGTACGTGAATAATATATGGATATCATATCCACATAAACACAGACTTTAGTGAGAGTGACGCAAATTATTTAGTAACTAGTGATTATTTTTTTATTGTTACAAAAAAAAATAATAATCAATCTTTTTTCAATGAGATGATAAAAAATAAAGACCCTTTTTCTTTATTTAGAAATTTATACAGATCCGGCATTTTTGTTTCTTTTCTGTAGGATAAATTGGTTATATCAGACTCATGGAGCAGTGAATTTTTGGGCCGAGCTGGATTTGAACCAGCGTAGACATGTCGCCAACGAATTTACAGTCCGTCCCCATTAACCGCTCGGGCATCGACCCAGGAAGAATTCATTCTAGGTTTATTGATAATCCATGATCAACTTCCTTTCGTAGTACCCTACCCCCAGGGGAAGTCGAATCCCCGTTTTCTCCTTGAAAGAGAGATGTCCTAAACCACTAGACGATGGGGGCATATCCGCCCGACCGTCATCATACTATGATGATAGTATGAACAGTTTTTTGGAATTGTCAATATAATCTAAGGGTATGGCTAGATCCGAAGAGTCTTTCTATGTTTGGTCTTTCAGAAAAGGGGGTGGGGGTAAACGAAACCCTCATTTAATTTATTTTCTTCCATTTTCATTCATTGCTTCCTTTTCATTTCAGATGAAATATAATAAATATGCCTATCACTATCTCACACTAAGCCAGAAAATGCAAAAACAAGAAATTTTACCCACTTTCTAGGTAAATAAAATTTCTTGTTCCATTATGAGTTTACTACATATATGTATATATTCAGTAGACTCATAATGGAAAATGGCTAATTCACGAATTGAATAGGGCCCTTTTAACTCAGTGGTAGAGTAACGCCATGGTAAGGCGTAAGTCATCGGTTCAAATCCGATAAAGGGCTTTTTCATGAAACTCAAGTCTTAGTCTTCGTTTTTCAGCGGAGAATACAGATATTGTTGATATATAAAAAAAGGACAACTGCTCATTATAGTGAGTTCTTATCATTATGAGTTACAGTTGAAAAGTTGAACATTTAGTCATTATCATAATGACTAATTGAACTTATTGGGGGGATTCCCCCCTACCCTGTAGTGACATAGTAGTCCTCTTCATATCTTATTATTTTATTATTATATTCCATTTTTTTGTCCTGGGATGGGACATAACATAAATATTCTAGATATACAATACCCCTAGTACTTCTTAATTAATCGCCAAACCAAAGTATTCCTACTTTCCCATTGTTCCTACCAAATCCACCATAAAATTTCAAATAAAAAAAAATAAGTGGACCTGACCCCTTGAATCGTGACTATATCAGCTATTCTGATATTTAAATTCGATATATATTAAATTGTAGAAAGCGGTTTTTTTTTATT